ATGGCAAGAAAAAGTCTCATTCAAAGAGAGAAAAAGAGACAAGTATTGGAACAGAAATATCATTCGATTCGTCAATCTTTGGAAAGAGAGATAAGCAAAATTTCATCATTAGATGACAAATGGGAAATTCATAGAAAATTGCAATCCTCACCACGTAATAGTACACCTACACGTCTTCATCGACGTTGTTTTCTGACTGGGAGATCCAGAGCCAACTATCGGGACTTCGGTCTATCCGGACATGTACTTCGTGAGATGACCCACGCATGTTTGTTGCCCGGGATGAAAAAATCGAGTTGGTAGGAAGAGAAAATATTCTCTTGAATATTCTTATGAGAATAGAAAGTGAGAATAGAAATAAAAGTCCCCCTATCCTTATAGGGGGATGGCATGTCCAATGCTTGTTTGGTATGTCAATTTTCGATTATCCTATCAAAGGATAGTGCGGGGTAGAGCAGTTTGGTAGCTCGCAAGGCTCATAACCTTGAGGTCACGGGTTCAAATCCCGTCTCCGCCAGAACAGAAAGAATATTTACAGTCTGGAAAAGATTATCCTCTCATTTAAGAATGGAATGAGAAGTAGGATAAATATATGAACACTACACGAGTTATTAATTATCCTATTCCATTCCTTTGAATGGGCGGGTAGCGGGAATCGAACCCGCATCTTCTCCTTGGCAAGGAGAAATTTTACCACTCAACCATACCCGCTCTTAGTCATTCCGATATACACATATATATAACATATATGTTTCTATATAGATATATCTATCTATCTATAGATATGAACATATCTATAGATATAGATAGATATCTCATTTGTATATGTTTAGATACCATTTATGTAATAATGTTACATTATAGCGAAAGAACCCCTCCCTCGAACACTTTTATTTTGTTTCTTGGAACTTATACCAAATGCCCTTCAGAACTAGAATGCCATCTGAGTGGGGAGGAAATTCTAACCCGAAACATTTCCAATTTAAGATATGAAAGAATTAAGGATACCTACCAAAAAGACTAATCCAATCCATAATGATGCACCCGAAAATATAACATTTTTGTTACTTGACCAACCATCAGGAGAGGCAAGTACGACAGGTACACCAATCACTAGGAGGAATGAAATAGCAATTAATGCAAACACGGCCAATTGGAAAGCAATAGTCATGTTTGTGACCCCACAAGCTTCCGACGGGTGAAATGGACTATACCATCCGATCCCCATCCGGCGAAATTTTCCCCAAATGCACCATGGCCATCGAATTCTTATTCGGGCGTGAAGGAGGAGGGAAATTCTTTTTCCAGATGATCATGATAAAGAATCCTATGTCATATATAGGTATAGGTATATGTCATATACATGCATCAATCTATGCATATACGGTCATGGTATAAACCATATAGGCAGATATTCCCTGGGGGAGTAAAATAAAAATTATCCCCGGGAGAGATGGCCGAGTGGTTCATGGCTCCGGTCTTGAAAACCGGTATGGTTACAAAAAACTATCGAGGGTTCGAATCCCTCTCTCTCCTTTTGTTTGTTGAACAATTCAACTTATCGGCCTGGCCCATACCAAAAAGAGAATAGCTCGGCTGAATATAGCCGAGCTACAAGGTCAAGTTGGAAGGGGAGTATTTAATGATACCCCTATACCGATTGGGAGATGCAATGAAATTGAATCGATCTCTCTCTTTCATCAATTTGATCTCTTGTTCTAGTTAAGAGGGTTCATGGAAAGGACAGGTTCGAAATCACGATCAATTCCTTTCTCGAATCCTGCTGCAGCTGCACGAGCCCTTCCCGCATGCCACAAATGGCCCACGAAAAAGAAAAATCCTAAAACAAAATGAGAGGTAGCCAACCAACTTCGGGGAGATACATAATTTACCGCATTAATCTCGGTAGCTACACCACCCACGGAATTCAAAGAACCCAAAGGAGCATGAGTCATATATTCCGCCGAACGTCGTTCTTGCCAAGGCTGTATGTCTTTTTTCAGCCTACTCAGGTCCAAACCATTAGGACCCCTTAGAGGTTCCAACCAGGGAGCACGAAGATCCCAAAAGCGCATTGTTTCTCCTCCGAAGATAATCTCTCCGGTAGGAGAACGCATAAGGTATTTACCTAAACCGGTAGGTCCCTGGGCGGACCCCACATTAGCTCCAAGACGTTGGTCTCTAACTAGAAAAGTGAACGCTTGAGCTTGAGAGGCTTCTGGGCCGGTAGGCCCATAGAATTCACTGGGATAAGCTGTATTGTTGAACCAAACAAAACAACAAGCAATGAAACCAAAGACAGAGAGAGCCCCTAAGCTATAAGACAAGTAAGCTTCTCCAGACCATACAAACGCACGACGGGCCCATGCAAAAGGTTTGGTTAAGATATGCCAGATACCCCCGAAGATACAAATAGAACCTAACCATACATGTCCCCCAATTATATCTTCTAGATTGTCCACACTAACAATCCATCCCTCTCCCCCAAAGGGGGACTCGAATAAATAACCAAATATAACACTTGGGCTAAGAGTCAGGTTCGTAATTTTTCTTACATCCCCACCACCAGGAGCCCAGGTATCATATACACCTCCAAAATACAAAGCCTTGAGCACTAGAAGAAAAGCACCAACACCTAGCAAGATTAGGTGAATACCTAAAATTGTGGTCATTTTGCTTCTATCTTTCCATACATAACCAAAAAATGGAAGGGATTCCTCGAGAGTTTCGGGTCCTATAAGTGCATGGTAAATACCACCGAAACCTAGAACTGCAGAGGAAATCAAGTGAAGTACCCCAGATACAAAATATGGAAAAGTGTCCACGACTTCCCCACCAGGACCTACTCCCCATCCTAGAGTAGCTAGATGGGGAAGTAAAATCAATCCTTGTTCATACATAGGCTTTTCCGGTACGAAATGAGCCACTTCAAATAAGTTCATTGCTCCAGCCCAGAATACAATTAATCCGGCATGGGCTACGTGGGCCCCAAGTAATTTACCAGACAAATTGATAAGTCGAGCATTACCGGCCCACCAAGCGAAACCGGTGGTTTCTTGGTCACGACCAGCTAAAGCTAGAGTTCCATTAAAGAGCGTTTCCACGGGGTAGAACCTCCTCAGGGAATATAAGGTTTTCATGAGGCTGATCCTGAGCCGCCATCCAAGCACGAATACCTTCGTTTAAGAGGATATTTTTTGTATAGAAAGTCTCAAATTCAGGATCTTCTGCTGCACGGATCTCCTGGGAAACAAAGTCATAGGCACGTAAGTTTAGAGCTAGACCAACTACTCCAATGGCACTCATCCATAAACCGGTCACTGGCACAAATAACATAAAGAAATGTAACCAACGTTTATTGGAAAAAGCAACTCCAAAGATTTGAGACCAGAAGCGGTTAGCGGTGACCATGGAATAGGTCTCTTCAGCTTGAGTTGGGTTAAAAGCACGGAACGTATTTGCACCATCACCATCTTCAAATAAAGTATTTTCCACAGTAGCACCATGAATAGCACATAGAAGAGCAGCACCCAATACTCCGGCAACTCCCATCATATGAAATGGGTTCAAGGTCCAATTATGAAACCCTTGAAAGAAGAGGATAAATCGAAAGATAGCTGCTACGCCAAAACTAGGTGCAAAAAACCAACCAGACTGGCCCAATGGATAGATCAGGAATACGGAAACAAAAACAGCAATTGGAGCAGAGAATGCAATTGCATTATAAGGTCGCAATTGTACAGATCGAGCAAGTTCGAATTGGCGTAGCATGAAGCCTATTAGACCAAAACCACCATGAAAAGCAACGAAAGTCCATAGACCACCTAATTGACACCAACGAGTAAAATCTCCTTGTGCTTCAGGACCCCATAATAGCAGCAGGGAATGTGCTAAACTATTAGCAGGAGTAGAAACTGCGGCGGTCAAAAAATTACAGCCCTCCAAATAAGAACTGGCCAATCCATGAGTATACCATGAAGTTACAAAGGTTGTACCCGTGAACCATCCACCTAGGGCAAAATAGGCACAAGGAAAGAGCAATAGACCAGACCAACCCACAAAAACGAAACGGTCCCTACGTAGCCAGTCATCCGCAATATCAAATAAATTTTTTTCTTCTTTGGAAGACTTTCCAAGAGCTACAGTCATAGTGATCCTCCTATTGAACTATTTCGACCATTTCCGAGCACCCTATATCATCAAAAGGTATACGATGGTTTGATCATCTACGGACAACAGATTATCCATCATCCCTCCCAAAAGATTCGGTTCCGAAGATTTATTGTTGGCACACATATTTCACTTTCATTGAACCAAACCAATCCAATATAGGTAAATGCATGATAGCTCGATTCCAAGTTTTTCATATTAAGTTCCTATCTGATCTTCGAATAATCAAGTAACATCAATGAAATAACGGAGGCAGGTGAGCTTTTCTTTTCCCCTCAGTTCTTTATCAGATTCTATTCTCAATCTCTATTCCATTCAATATTTGAAATATTGAATTTATTATTCATTCTTTAACCCTCTCCAAGATCTTATGGAAAAATCAATAAGAGTATTTCTATCGATCCCATCAATCTTTATGTATATTCTTATTGCTATATCTTCGTCCGATACGAATGAATTTACAAGAACAAGAAGGAGTAAATGCTTTTCTAACCCATAGAACGAAAGGAAATAATTCCTAAGATTTGTCCTTTTCCTTCTCTTCGAAGAGAAAAAGGATACTTATCTATTTTACCATTGTAATAGAAAAGTTCAAAGTTCCTTTCTTTTTTTTTTTTTTTTTTTTCTTTCTCTTCTCTCTATATCTTAATTTCGATCTATTTCTCATTGGTGGAATAAGCAAAGGGAAATCGTTAATATGGGAATGTTTGATATATCGAGATAGAATTCAACATTCGTATATAGATTCTATTATATACATATGGATCAACCTATTCCTAGAGTTAAAGAGAAAGGGAATTCCATTTTGTCTGTGATTCAGAATACACTCCCATATTCATCCCTTTCCGGGGAGAGAAGATAATAACGATTAATTCGACGAAACATTCGATAGCTGAATAAGCGAGTTCGATCGATAATATCGATCAATTTTGGATAATTCAACGAAAAGATCCACTTTCATAATCTCCATCAAATCTCGGTATCAGAGTAGCTGATACATCCCTAACTTAATGGGTCAGATTCACTTACTTTTTTTTTTTTTCTCAGAACCAATATGAATATTCTTCGATTCCGCAAATTAGTCGGGGGGTCCTTATCTTATATGAAGAACGCAATATTGGTAGAAGGAACATCTCCTAAATATTACCTATCGTTGTTCAACGGAATGTATAGGTGGCCTTGCGCAAACACGAAGAAGTAATCAAATTTGAAAATCGAATTCTCAAATGGGGTTGTGACCATTTCCTGTTGGTATCTATAAAACCTTACCGGGTGGATTCTCTATTTCGTGATAATTATCTATTTCGTAATACATGTGGGAGTTCACGAACGAGCAATACAATAATGATATAAAACCACTGGCATAGAAAAAATTCTTCGGGCCATACTATTGACAATTTCACAGAAATTTGCCTATTATGACGATAGGCAGGCCCCTATCGTCTAGTGGCCCAGGACATCTCTCTTTCAAGGAGGCAGCGGGGATTCGACTTCCCCTAGGGGTACTATGGGAATCTTTCTCCAGGAATACTTATTTGGTATTCCAAACACTTTCAATTCATTGTTCCTGGGTCGATGCCCGAGTGGTTAATGAGGACGGACTGTAAATTCGTTGGCAATATGCCTACGCTGGTTCAAATCCAGCTCGACCCAATGCCAACTTTACCAACCCATCATCGATATGAAATATTCATGTCAATCTTCGATATTGATGGAAAGGTAACTGGTTATTGAATCCCCGATCTGTCTATATCTTTATATAGATATGTGTTATATAGATATGTGTATATATCTATATGGATATGGAACAGAACGAATGGGTATTTTTTAAATGAAAGGAAAAGGGATAATAGAAGGAAGAGAAAGAGAAAGATCAGATCTTTCATTGATCTGGCACTAATCTAATCTGTATTAAGAATCTGATAGTAAATGTACTGTACTGTGCACCTATTGGGATTGTAGTTCAATTGGTCAGAGTACCGTCCTGTCAAGACGGAAGTTGCGGGTTCGAGTCCCGTCAGTCCCGATCCAATAAGTTGATCAATTCCTCTTCTAAATCATCTGAAGAAGAATAAAAAAAAAGAATGGGGGTAAACGCATTTTGCGGTAGAAAAAACCCATATTCATCCATGTCTATAGACATCTATGTAGATATAGATGTGGATAGATATCCATCAAATCCAGAATGGATTCTCTAATTCTGTAACCATTTTGGTAAGAACATTTCATTCTCATGGTGATTTGTGACAACACAAACACCTATTTACCTCATGAAATATTTCATTCTCTGAACAGATATTCGTGGGAGTATAGAGAGATCTGAGAGGAACACAGAGGTAGTCTTCCCAAGTAATAATCTCGTGGAGGTCGGTCCCTCTAGATCATTCCTGATGATACCCAGTATACACCCCTCCATCTCTTTCCTGTTCATTCTAAAAGACATGTCTAATATTGTTATTATTCCACACTCGCTAGTATCTTTTTCTCATGACCAGCCATATCATAGATCCTTGAACACTGCAATTTTTAAGAATTCTCATGTAAGAATTGAATGATCCTTGGACTTCCTATTCAAAATAGTTTTTATAGTTCCTGGGTCATGGGTTATCCCCCCGGAGAAAATTTGAACTATCATTTCTTTGTCATGGGGAATTAGTGCAATTTTGGGTATCTCTCCTACTCGAATCGGGAGAACTGTCCGATCCATCCTTGTTCATTTCCTCGATCCGTAGGATCGATTCTCCATATATACATCTCATATTGGGACATACGGGGTACTGATAAAGATGTACTCTCTCCAATGATGTAGGGTTTTCCCTACCCAATTGGTCCTATCAAAATAGGAAATTGATCAGAATATGAGATTCTTAATACTATTCATCGAATCGGTCTTTATCCTACTTTTCTGTCTTCCGAATAGCAATTTGGATTATCATTAACTTCACCCGTTCAGGGTGATTCTTCCCTCATATCCCTACCATATCTGTAACGCTTAGGCCTATGTCCAATAGAATCTGTATTAGTGGCAAAATCTTATTGCATAAGTAAGGCGATAAATGTGACTATATGAGTTGAGTGGGACAAATATGATCGATTGGGAATCAAATTACTGGATCCGGTATGAATAAAGGATCATATTATGTTATACTCATTTCCATTGAGTAATTCATTAGATCCATCAGATTTTGCTATTCAAATTGATTCTATTCGTCCAATCTCATACTCCAGGGATTCAATCAATCACATTTATGGATCCTTAAAAGGGATTCATCATCTTTATGAGATCAAATCTCGAGTTATTGTAGAACGAAGTGAAAATGATAAGATCACGGAAGTAAATATTCTCGCATTTATCGCTATTGTACTGTTCATTTCAGTTCCTACTGCTTTTCTACTTATCATTTACGTAAAAACAGTCAGTGAAAGCAATTGATTCATACCGAATTTGAGTTTTTACTCATGACTAGATAAATTGAAAGGATCCAAATCCTTAATCTTAAATAGATGATAAGTAATAGGCGATAAGTTGTATTTATCAATTCTATCACGGGGTAGAAATTGATTCTGAGAATAGGTAGTACGAAAGAAAGGGTTATATAGCCCTTTCTTTCGTACTACCTATTCCGCATTGCATATATATCTATATCTATGGATATATCTGAATAGCATTTGTCCCTATGGGAAAAATTATCTATTTTAGATAGAAATACTACATTCTATACCCTCTAATATATATATATATATATAGGATTAAGACCTGGTGCCGTAGCAGAGACAGGGCTAATCGCAATAGGTAGACTTCTATATGCCCTTTAAAAATAGAGACCTAATAGATACAGGGCAGAGATTTGATTCTGAACGTACTTTAAAAATATCGTTTTGGATCGAAGTTTAATATACTTCTATGGGGCGGGCATAGTGGATATGGAACTTGAAATGGCATGATAAAAATCATTCATATGGAAAAGGAATCTATGGTTAAGATAGCTCAATATGCTCCATATTTATCCGAGAACAGATCTGTATCAAATTAGATCAATTTGAAATTATCTGAGGAAAATGTAGACTAATTCATACGTTTTTGGTTTTGATTTCTGCCCTCTCTGTAGAACATGGATAGGTAGAACCGACCGAGTCTGACATGAGCCTAAGTATAAAGATCCTGGATATATCACAAAAAGAGGATAGGACAGGCGCATCCGAAATCAACCCAATCGATCTTTTCATTTCGAAAAGAAATTGATTGGAGAGAACGAGATTCTCGGTTCATTTGAGAGAAGAACTAGTTCATCAAAACTTGAGATTGAGGAAGAATCCAATTTCTCATAGGAAAAGGGTAAGAAATTGATTCTATTATGCATATCCCTTGTGGAAAGAAAGGGAAAATAGTTCTATAAAAGAAGAAAAAATCGTTCTATAGAACGAATATTCAATTTTCGGGATAGGAAGAACTCAATATTCCTAGGTCCTTACGAAATCGAAGATATTTTCATTATTGAATGATTTGGAACAAAACGATTGATTGAGAATTGCATTAGATTCTTAGAGTCCACTTCTTCCCCATACCACGAGTGAAAGAGAGAATGTAAAAACTACCATTAGAGCAGCCCAAGCGATACTGACTATATCCATACGAATTGTGTTCTCTATTTACAAAAAAATTATTCCATTATCGATCACTGATGATAAGGGAACTAATCACAATAACGCAAAGTCGAAATTAGATCCTTTCCATTCCAAACGTTGTTGACGAGTCTCTCTGAGAGATCCATAGATTCACTTGTTCTTCGGAACAAGTTTCTATAAACTTCCCTTATTCCCACAGGTTCGTCTATTTATGACAGGATCAAAAGGCGATGGGCCACATTGGTAATATGGAGCAGCTTAAGTTGTCTCCAGAGGTGATATAATGGAAATCCAAACTCTTCCTTCTCTTTCGCTCTCTCCACCTAACCAGGCGACACCCGGATTTGAACTGGGGATAAAGGATTTGCAGTCCTCTGCCTTACCACTTGGCTATGTCGCCGAACCATTATGGAAATGTAATAGAAAGATCAAATACTATTTCTCATTCAATCTCATTATAACATTGAACAGGTGCTAAAGTCAACCACCAAGGAAATGTATCAGATCCTTTCTTCGTCATTCAATCTCATTATAACATTTGATAAGTGTTCAAATCAATCTTGTTCAATGGTTTGATCCATTTGTTCATATCTCCGTTTCAAGTAAATGGGAGTATCAAAGGACCTTTCCTCTATTCAATTATACGTATATCTGGATATAGGTAGAATTTCACGGGATATAGCGAACGAGATATACATTTTCGTCGGATTGATTCTTATGGATCAATAAGGAATAACGAAATAGGTTCTTTTTATGGACGGGAAACTTCCAATGCTATTAGATGAAAATAAGGGAACGTCTACAATCCCTGAATTTGGGAAAATACAATTCGAAGGATTCTGTCGTTTCATTGATCAAGGCTTAATCGAGGAACTTCAGAATTTTCCGAAAATTGAGGATACAGATCAAGAAATTGAATCTCAACTATTTGGGAATAAATATGAATTAGCAGAACCCCTGATCAAAGAGAGAAATGCTGTATATCAGTCCCTTACATATTCCTCTGAATTATATGTACCAGCAAGATTGATTCAGAGGAATAGTAGAAAGATACAGAAACAAACTGTACTTATTGGAAATCTTCCCTTAATGAACTCTCAAGGAACCTTTGTAGTAAATGGAATTTCCAGAATCGTGGTCAATCAAATATTACGAAGTCCCGGTATTTATTACAGTTCGGAACCAGACCAGAGTGGAATCACTCTATATACCAGCACTATAATTTCAGATTGGGGAGGAAGATCAAAATTAGAGATTGACGGAAAAACAAGGATATGGGCTCGTGTGAGCAAAAAACGAAAAATATCTATTCCAATTCTACTATCAGCTATGGGTTCAAATCTCGGAGAGATTCTAGACAATGTTTGCTATCCAAAAATATTATTATCTCTCCTGACCGAGAGACAAGAACAAAAGGAATATCTTCGGTCGAAGAAAAATGCCATTTCGGAGTTCTATAAGAAACTCTATTGCGTAAGTGGCGATTTGGTCTTTTCCGAGTCTCTATGTAAAGAATTACGAAAAAAATTTCTCCAACAAAGATGTGAATTAGGGAAGATTGGTCGACGAAATCCGAACCAAAAACTGAATCTTGATATACCCGAGAACGAGATTTTTTCATTACCGCAAGATGTATTGGCTGCTGTGGATTACTCGATCAGAGTTAAATTTGGAATGGGTACACTTGATGATATGGATCATCTAAAAAATCGGCGTATTCGTTCTGTAGCAGATTTATTACAAAATCAATTCGGATTAGCTCTAGGTCGTTTGGAAAATGCAGTTCGAAGAACTATACGCAGAGCAACTAAGCGCAAATGTTTACCAACTCCTAATAACTTGGTAACTTCAACTCCATTAACAACTACTTTTCAGGATTTTTTCGGCTCACACCCCTTATCCCAATTTTTGGATCAAACTAATCCATTGACAGAAATAGTTCATAGGCGAAAATTAAGTTATTTGGGTCCCGGAGGATTGACGGGGCGAACTGCTAGTTCTCGAATACGGGATATTCATCCTAGTCATTATGGGCGTATTTGTCCGATTGAGACGTCCGAAGGAATGAATGCTGGACTTGTTGCATCATTAGCTATTCGTGCAAGGATTGGTCATTGCGGCTCTTTACAAAGTCCATTCCATAAAATCTCTGAGAGATCGGAAGAAGAACATATGGTTTATCTATCATCGGGAGAAGATGAATACTATCGGATAGCCACAGGAAATTCTTTGGCGTTAAATCAAGGGATTCGAGAGGAACAAGTTACTCCAGCTCGATATCGACAAGAATTCTTAGCTATTGCATGGGAACAAATCCATTTTCGAAGTATCTTTCCTTTCCAATATTTCTCCGTTGGAGTTTCCCTCATTCCTTTTCTCGAGCATAATGATGCGAATCGCGCTTTAATGGGTTCGAATATGCAGCGTCAAGCAGTTCCACTTTTCCAACCTGAGAAATGTATTGTCGGAACTGGATTAGAAGGTCAAGCAGCTCCAGATTCAGGAAGTGCAGCTATAGCCACACAAGGGGGAAGGATCACGTATATCGATGCTGGAAAAATCACTTCATCGGTTGATGGAGACACTGTAGGAACAGAATTGGTTACATATCAACGTTCTAATAACAATACTTGTATGCATCAAAAACCTAGGGTTCGCCGAGGGGAATATGTGAAGAAAGGACAAATTCTGGCGGACGGTGCAGCTACGGTAGGGGGAGAACTCTCTTTGGGAAAAAACATATTAGTAGCTCATATGCCATGGGAAGGATACAATTTTGAAGACGCAATACTCATTAGTGAACGTCTGGTATATGAAGATATCTATACCTCTTTTCATATCGAAAGATATGGAATTGTAACTTGTATGACAAGCCAGGGCCCTGAGAGAATCACTAAAGAAATACCTCATTTAGATGCTCATTTACTCCGTCATCTAGATGGAAATGGCCTTGTAATGCTAGGATCTTGGGTAGAAACAGGTGATGTTCTAGTGGGTAAATTAACACCTCAACCAGCAGAAGAATCATTGCGTGCCCCGGAAGGAAGATTATTACAAGCCATATTTGGTATTCAAGTGTCTACCGCAAGGGAAAGTTGTCTCAGAGTACCCATAGGTAGAAGAGGCCGGGTTATTGATGTGAGATGGATCCATAAAGAAGAGAATTTTGGTGATAATGCAGAAGTGGTCCACGTATATATCTTACAGAAACGTAAAATACAAGTGGGCGATAAAGTAGCCGGAAGGCATGGTAATAAAGGTATTATTTCGAAGATTTTGCCTAGACAAGATATGCCTTATTTGCAAGACGGAACATCAGTTGATATGGTATTAAACCCATTAGGGGTACTTTCACGAATGAATGTAGGACAGATCTTTGAATGTTTGCCCGGTTTAGCAGGGAACTTGATGAACAGACATTATAGAATAACACCTTTTGACGAAAGATACGAGCGAGAAGCTTCGAGAAAACTAGTGTTTCCTGAGCTCTATGGAGCTAGTGAGCGAACAGCTAATCCATGGGTATTTGAACCTAATCATCCCGGTAAAAATAGGTTAATTGATGGAAGAACAGGAGATACTTTTGAACAACCTGTTACAACAGGAAAAGCTTATATGCCGAAATTAATTCATCAGGTTGATGATAAAATCCATGCACGTTCCAGTGGACCTTATGCACTTGTTACACAACAACCTCTTAGAGGAAAATCCAAACGGGGAGGGCAACGAGTAGGAGAAATGGAAGTTTGGGCTCTAGAAGGTTTTGGTGTTGCTTATATTCTGCAAGAGATGCTTACTCTTAAATCTGACCATATTGGAGCTCGTCATGAAGTACTTGGTGCCATTATCACTGGAGGACCAATACCTAGACCTGGTACTGCTCCAGAATCTTTTCGATTGCTCGTTCGAGAACTACGATCTTTAGCTCCAAAATTGGATCATGCTATTATATATGAAAACGACTTTCAGATAGATAGGAAGGAAGTTTAATCAAAATGAATCAGAATCTTTCTTTTATGATCGACCGGGATAAGCATCAACAGCTTCGAATTGGATTAGCTTCTCCTGAACAAATCTGTGCTTGGTCCAAGAGAATTTTACCTAATGGAAGGATAGTTGGACAGGTGACTAAACCCTATACTTTACATTATAAAACCAATGAACCAGAAAAAGATGGATCGTTCTGTGAAAGAATCTTTGGACCTATAAAAAGTGGAGTTTGTGCTTGTGGAAATTCTCGAGTGATCGGAAATGAAAAAGAAAACTCAAAATTTTGTGAACAATGCGGAGTTGAATTTGTTGATTCTCGAATTCGAAGATATCGAATGGGATACATCGAACTGGCATGTCCAGTGGTTCACGTATGGTATTCAAAACGCCTTCCCAGTTATATTGCGAATCTATTAGCCAAACCTCTCAAAGAATCAGAAGGCCCAGTATATTGCGATGTGCGACTTGATCACAAATTCCGATTCTGCAGATCCGGAATAAGGAACTGTCATCCTATTCAATCTCATTGGGATGCCTTTAGCTCTGACATGTCTCTCAGGAGAAATAGTATGAAGCTCAGAATCACAAGCATCTAGAAGAGATGTTGAGAAAGAGGAATGGGTCCAGGGTTTATATATTCCATATTAAATTGCTATTAGACTTCGTGAAAAACACTTCTTTTCTTTCGTATAATGGAATTCAAGAGTCATTCTCTTTCATTTTGATCATCCCTGAATCAATGTATTCCGGACCAATTTAATCAGATATGGCTGTAGGAGTCTATTCATCGCATATATGCTTCAAATAGCATTGCAACCATCGAAGTAGAGCAAGGACCTAAAGGATCAAATGGAACGAGATACAGACAAGTAAATCCCTCATGAGTCTCAAATTCAAATGAATCGGAGGTATTTCCGAAATGTATCGTTGGGGGGAAAGGAGACTACTCAATAATTCCATCTTTATGCCGTAATACGATAGAGGAGTAGAGGAAAAATTCCACTTGGAACTTGAGTAAAGAGTAGCTATTTGGTCCTTTTTCCGGAGCAAAAGGAGTTCTTCTTCAAAGAACTTTCCGTTCCGGTACAGCTGCTTGAGCCGGATGAGAGAAAACTTTCACGTCCGATTCCGAGGGGGGGGGAAATAACCTATCTCAATCTTTTTATTGCTAGGCCCATAGCTAACAAACCAACTTCATTACGATCACGGGGTCCATTCAAATATGAAATTCAATCCTGGAGGGATATTATCCCTCATTATTTTTCTGCTCGGGGCTTTGGGGCATTTCGACATAGAGAAATAGCTACTGGAGGAGATGCTATCAGGGAACAACTAGCTGGTCTGAATCTGCAAATTCTGATGGATCGTTCATATATGGAATGGAAGAGATTGGGGAAACAGAAATCGGCCGGAAATGGATGGGGAGATAGAAAAATTCAAAGAAGAAAGGATTTTTCGGTTAGACGCATGAAATTAGCTAAACATTTCCTCCAAACAGATATAGAACCAGAATGGATGGTTTTATGCCCATTGCCAGTTCTTCCTCCTGAACTGAGGCCAATCGTTCAATTAGGTGGAGGTGAACTGATCACTTCAGATCCAAATGAACTTTATCGGAGAGTTATCTATCGGAATAATACTCTTACCGATCTATTAGCAAGAAGTAGATCTACGCCAGGGGGATTAGTTATTTGTCAAAAAAAATTGGTCCAGGAAGCCGTAGATGCACTTCTAGATAATGGCATTCGTGGACAACCAATGAGAGACAGTCATGATAGACCTTATAAATCGTTTTCAGATGTAATCGAAGGCAAAGAAGGAAGATCTCGTGAAAATTTACTTGGTAAACGAGTTGATTATTCAGGTCGTTCTGTCATTGTGGTGGGCCCCTCCCTTCCATTACATCAATGTGGATTACCCCGAGAGATAGCAATAGAGCTTTTTCAAGCATTTGTAATTCGTGGTCTAATTAGACGACATTTTGCTCCCAACTTAAGGGCTGCGAAAAGTATAATTCGAGATAAAGAACCCATTGTATGGGAGGTACTTCAAGGAGTTATGCAAGGACACCCTGTATCGTTAAATCGAGCACCCACCTTGCACAGATTAGGTATACAAGCATTTCAACCTATTTTAGTAGAAGGGCGTGCCATTCGTTTACATCCATTGGTTTGTGGGGGATTTAATGCGGACTTCGACGGGGATCAGATGGCTGTTCATGTACCTTTATCTCTGGAGGCTCAAGCAGAAGCTCGTTTACTTATGTTTTCTCATACAAATCTATTGTCTCCAGCTATTGGAGATCCCATTTCCGTACCAACTCAAGATATGCTTCTTGGACTTTATATATTAACGGTCGGAAATAATCAAGGTATTTATGGAAATAGGTATCACCCATATTACTCTAAATATAATATCTTTTCCTGTAAAAAACCTTCTTTTTATAGTTATGATGATGCGCTCGGGGCTCATTGGCAAAAACGAATTGAATTAGACAGCCCTTTATGGCTTCGGTGGGGGGTAGGTTTACGTATTATTACCTCAGTAGATCGAGAAGCCCCTATCGAGGTTCAATATGAATCTTTGGGTATCTTCCATGAAATTTATGAACATTACCGAATAGGAAAAAATGAAGTAGGAGAAATACTCAGTATATACATTCGGACAACTGTTGGTCGTATTCGTTTCGATCGAGAAATAGAAGAAGCCATACAAGGCTTCTCTCGGGCTTCTGAACACCCGAATAAATCGCTACCAGCTATCATAATATAATGTTTTTAGTCCCATAATCATCTCGTTCATGCGGAAATCAAAATTGAGGAAGCCCTAGGATAACTGGCTCGAACCCATTGTTGGATCTTGCTTACGAAAATGCGGAGGTTTTTCCCTATGGCAGAACGGGCTAAATTGCTTTTTCATAATGAAGCGATGGATAAAACTGCCATGAAACAACTTATTAGCAGATTAATAAATCACTTCGGAATGACATATACATCAAATATTTCGGATCAACTTAAGACTTCAGGTTTCCAACGAGCTACTGATGCGGCTATTTCATTAGGAATTGATGATCTTCTAACAGCACCTTCCAAGGGATGGCTCGTCCAAGATGCGGAACAACAAGGTTCTATTTCGGAAAAACATCATCATTATGGGAATGTACATGCAGTGGAAAAATTACGTCAATCAATTGAGACATGGTATGCTACAAGTGAATATTTGAGACAAGAAATGAATCCTAATTTCAGGATGACCGATCCTTTTAATCCAGTACATATGATGTCATTCTCAGGATCCAGAGGAAGTACATCTCAGGTTCACCAATTAGTAGGTATGAGAGGATTAGTGTCAGATCCTCAAGGACAAATCGTTGATTTACCCATTCAAAGTAATTTCCGCGAAGGACTTTCTTTAACAGAATATATCATTTCCTGTTATGGCGCTCGTAAAGGGGTTGTGGATACTGCTGTACGAACATCGGATGCCGGATACCTCACGCGTAGACTTGTTGAGGTGGTTCAACACATCGTTGTACGTAAAACAGATTGTGGTACTATCCAAGGTATTTTTGTCAATCTCATTCAAGGTCGAGAGAGGATCAAGAATCGAATTGTTCTACAAACACTAATTGGTCGCGTGTTAGCGGACGATGTATATATAGATATGAGATGCATTGCCACGCGTAATCAAGATATTGGGGTTGGACTTGCCCATCAATTAATAACCCTTCGAGCACAACCAATCTATATACGAACCCCTTCGACTTGCAAGAGTCTATCTCGGATCTGCCGATTATGCTATGGTCGTAGTCCTACTCATGGTAACTTGATCGAATTAGGAGAAGCAGTAGGCATCATTGCGGGCCAATCAATTGGAGAGCCAGGAACTCAACTAACACTAAGGACTTTTCATACCGGTGGGGTATTTACAGGTGATATTGCAGAACATGTACGAGCTCCTTTCAACGGAAAAATTGAATTCGATGAAAATTTGGTTTATCCCACGCGTACACGTCATGGGCATCCTGCTTTTATGTGCCATAATAACTTATCCATCACTCTTGATGGTCAAGATCAGGTACATGACTTAACTATTTCACCACAAAGTTTGCTTTTGGTTCAGAATAATCAATATGTGGAATCGGAACAAATTATTGCCGAAGTTCATGCTAGAACATCTCCTTCGAAAGAGAAAGTTCGGAAACATATCTATTCTAACCTAGAGGGAGAAATGCACTGGAGTACCAATGTGTGTCATGCACCTGAATATGTACAGGGTAATGTTCATCTCATACTCAGGACAAGTCATTTATGGGTATTATCGGGGGGTATACACGGATCCAGCGCGGTATCCTTTCCATTTCATAAGGATCAAGATCAAGTAAATGTTCAACTTCCTCTTGCCAAACATGAATTACTTCCGGATTATTCGGTGAATCAAGATCGAATGAAACACAAATCAGTTGACTCGAACTTTTATGGAAAAGAAGAACAAATCTCCAGTTATTCAGAAATTGATCGGGTCATATCCAACGAGCATTGGGATTCTATCTATTCTACCATTTCTTCTGATAATTTCAATATTTCAGGGAAAAAGCAAAGAAATAGATTCTTCGTCCCATTGCGATACGATAAAGAACGGGGAAATAAGGGAATATCTCGTCCCAATCTTATTATTAAAATATCCAGAAATGGTATTTCACAGAGAAATGACATTTTTGCTGTTTCGGATGACCCTCGATACAGAATAAATAGTTCAGGAATTATCAAATATGGGACTATAAAGGTCGATTCGATTGGCAATAAAGAGAATTACCTCGGAGATCAAAGAGCAAGAGGATTCAGATCGAAAGATAAAATGAAAGGAGGTCGCTTTCTTTTCATCCCCGAAGAAGTGCATATCCTATATGAATCTTCGTCTATAATGGTACAAAACAATAGTATTATTCGAGCAGGTACACAAATCACTTGCGATATTGAGAGCCAAGTAGGTGGATTAGTTCGGATAGTAAGAATTAAAAAAAAGATCGAAATGAGAATATTGCCCGGAGATATTTATTTTCCCGGGGAGATACATGGAATATCTCGGCACAACGGCACTTTGATACCACCGGGAAAGATTCTTTTTGATGAATTCCAATCTGAAAATTGGATCTATTTACAATGGATCATACCTCCTAAGGAAAAGCCTTTTGTTCCGGTCCGACCCGTCGTGGAATATGGAATACCTGATGGGCCAGATATAACAGCACCCCTTTCCCTAGATCTATTGAGGGAAGGGGACAACTTGCAAGTTCGAGTTGGTAATTTTCTTCTCTATGGAGATGGTGAACGAATCCAAGTAATTAATGACATAAGTATTCAATTGGTTCGAACTTATTTAGTATTGGATTGGGAGCAAAAAGATTCTATGGAAGAGGCTTATGCCTCTCTTACTGAAGTAAGAACAAATGGGATCGTTAGAAATTTTCTTCAAATTAGCTTGGCGAAATACCCCATCTTGTATATGGGAAAAAGGAAGAATACAGCAGGTTCAAAATCTATGTTTCATAACAAATTGGATCACGCTAATCCCATTTCTTCCAATGAGGAGAGTCAATTACTTAGTCAGCATCAAGGGACTATCCGTGCATTACCTAATGAAAGGGAAGAAGGTGGATCTCTTATGGTCCTGTCACCATCCGATTGTTCCCGAATCGTTTTATCCAAGAGATCTAAACATTATGATATGGTAAATAGATCAATTCAAGATGATTCCATGATGCAAATCATTGAATTGTCGGGTTTCTTGGGTAACTTACATAGTATTGCTAACCGTTCTCCGTCCTCCCATTCGATAACTTATAATAAGTATTATAATATTTCATTAAAGGAACAGCCTATTTTTGGCAATTCCGAAAATACTCTCCGAGTACCAAAATGGTATTTTATGGACGAAAATACGGTAGTTTCTAATTTTGGTCCATGCAGGAACATCATTTCTGATCTATTCAATTCAAATAGGTGCTTTCCCTTATCTCAATTTTGCGAAAACCCATTTCCAGTAGTTAGCCTTGGACAATTGATTCGTGAAAGTGTACGTATATCTGAGGATGAACCACTCCCCGGATCTGGTCAGATTATAGCCGTTCATGAGGAATCCTTAGTAATTAGATTAGCTGAGCTCTATTTGGCTACTCGAAGAGCAACTGTTCATGGTCATTATGGAGAAATTATTAACGAGGGAGATACATTGATAACATTGATATATGAAAGATTCAAATCTGGTGATATAATTCAGGGTCTTCCTAAGGTTGAACAATTGTCAGAGGCTCGTTCTATTAATTCAATATCGATGAATCTAGAAAAAAGTTTTGAGGATTGGAACAGAGATATGACGAGATCTCTCGGGAGCCCCTGGGGGTCGTTCATCAGTTCTAAGATAACCATGGAACAAAGTAGAATTCATTTGGTCAATCAGATTCAAAGGGTTTACCGATCCCAAGGAGTGCAAATTTCTGATAAGCATATAGAGATTATTGTACGCCAAATGACATCGAAAGTGTTAATTTCGGGAGATGGAATGGCTGATGTTTTTTTACCCGGGGAACTAATCGAATTATCGCGAGCACAAAGAATGGATCGGGCCCTGGAAGAGGCGACCTACTATCGAACTATGTTATTGGGAGCAACAAGAGCATCTTTGGATACTCAAAGTTTTATATCAGAAGCGAGTTTTCAAGAAACTGCTCGGGTCTTGGCCAGAGCTGCTCTCCAAGGTCGTATTGATTGGTTGAAAGGTTTGAAAGAAAATGTCATTCTGGGGGGGATAGTACCTGCCGGTACCGGATTCAAACAATCTATTTACCATTCAGGGGAACGGAACGAAATTGATCCGAGAACGGAAAAGAATGAGATATTTAGTGGCAAAGTGAAAGATATTTTCTTTCATCATGAAAAAGTATCTGTTTTCCCTTCCCCATTAGGAGGAATTCTCACAATACATTGAACAACCATTATGCGGACGGAAATAGTGCTGATAACCAAATTTATTGTTATATTGATCATATAATAAGAGTATGAAATGAATAGCTCGATAGAATGAATAACTCGCACCATATATGATACGAATAGGCGATCTCTGAAATGCAATCAATTCCGTCGGAATAATTCCACGTTTAAGCCCATGGTATTTCGTTCTTTCGAGAGAAAAAAAGGGGGGGGGGGGGAGAAATGACAAAGAGATATTGGAACATCAATTTGGAAGAGATGATGGAAGCAGGAGTTCATTTCGGTCATCAAGCTAGGAAATGGAATCCCAGAATGGCGCCTTACATTTTTACAGAGCGCAGAGGTATTCATATTATAAATCTGACTCGAACTGCTCGCTTTTTATCAGAAGCTTGTGATTTAGTGTTCGATGCAGCAGGTAAAGGAAAACAATTCCCGATAGTTGGTACGAAATATCAAGCAGCTGATTCAGTAGCATCAGCTGCTATAAAAGCTCGATGTCATTATGTAAATAAAAAATGGCTTGGTGGTATGTTAACCAATTGGTCCACTACAGGAACGAGACCCCGGAAGTTTAAAGATTTGAAGAAAGAACAAGATACGGGACAATCCAATCGACTTCCAAAGAAAGAGGCAGCAATGCTAAAGAGACAATTAGCTCAATTGCAGAAATATTTAGGTGGGATTAAATACATGACAAGTTTGCCCGATATCGTAATAATTGCCGATCAACAAGAAGAATCCACTGCTATTGGGGAATGCATAACTTTAGGTATCCCGACAATTTGCTTAGTTGATACGGATTGTGATCCAGATCTCACGGATATCCCAATTCCAGCCAATGATGATGCTAGAGCTTCAATCCGATTGATCTTGAACAAATTAACGTCATCAATCTGCGAAGGTCATTATAGCTCTATGAAAGGTGAATCAATGAAAAGTTAATTCCTCGTTCTAAAAACCCGGGATCTGGGTATTGACTGAGTTGGCTACTATTTCTAGGTCTCGCAAGAGTGAATTTATTGGGTCGGCTACTATTCCCAAATCTCAGGGAATATATTAAAATCACCATAAATATTCTTATTGAAATGACCATTCCATTTTTCGTGGCCAATATCTTTGATGAAAGTGAGGTAATTGAGAAATTGGTCATTCAACCAAAATCATTTCTTATTGAAGTTAATCTTTGTAAGGGGTAATATGGATATTGTACAATCTTCTATTGACACACTAAATCATTTCTACGAGATATCCGGTGTGGAAGTAGGTCAACATTTCTATTGGCAAATCGGGGGTTTTAAAGTTCATGCACAGGTACTTATAACTTCCTGGGTTGTAATTGCTGTCTTATTGGGTTCAGCTACTATAGCTGTTCGAGATCCACAAACCATTCCGACTGGTGGTCAAAATTTTGTTGAATATGTCCTTGGATTTGTCCGGGACCTGACCAGAACTCAGATTGGGGAAGAAGAATATGGCCCCTGGGTCCCTTTTATCGGAACTATGTTATTATTTATTCTTGTTTCTAACCGGTCAGGTGCTCTTCTCCCCTGGAAAATAATCCAATTACCTCATGGGGAGCTAGCTGCACCTACAAATGATATTAATACTACTGTTGCTTTAGCTTTGCTCACGTCAGTAGCATATTTCTATGCAGGTCTTGCAAAAAAGGGGTTAGGTTATTTTGGTAAATATATTCAACCAACCCCAGTACTTTTACCGATCAATATATTAGAGGATTTCACGAAACCCTTATCACTTAGTTTTCGACTTTTTGGTAATATATTAGCTGACGAACTGGTAGTTGCTGTTCTTGTTTCTCTAGTACCTCTGGTGGTTCCTATACCTGTGATGTTTCTGGGATTATTTACAAGCGCTATTCAAGCTCTGATCTTTGCAACTTTAGCCGCAGCTTATATAGGTGAATCTATGGAGGGTCATCATTAAATTACTTTCCGATCGGACAGAATATTTTACGAATCTCGCGCTAACCTATAGATAACTCAAGATGTATGTTAAGAGCGAAAGTGATGTGGAATGTTCTTTGGTATAATTTTTTATAGGATTTCGCTTTCAATGATATATATATATCCCTGTTCTTTTTATTCTTGTTATACCTGTATACCCGGTCAATTGAAGATTCGATTGCTCGGTCATAGTAATAAGAATTATGATCAGTGAACTACTAATTCCATTAATTGGTCAAATCTATCTATTTATATATATATAAATAGATATCTATCCATGTATACGTGATACAAATGATTAAGATCTCATATAGGGATGTGATATAGAATTACTTATCGAGACGGTACATTACATTCCTTTAGTGAATAAAAATCTGCGTCTATTTTGGATATAAGAAGAAATATTTGTATAGGGGTAGCGCATAAAAAAAAAAAAGTTTTCCTCCATAATCACTTTGATATTTGAATAAGGAACACCTCGAGTTCTTAGTCGTTCCAGCTGAATTGTTATATAATTGAACTATTGGTGAGCAGTCAATAGATGAAATTGCCGCACTATTAACCATTTCTCAACCTTAGTAAGAGGAGATTACCATGAATCCCTTGATTCCTGCTGCTTCCGTTATTGCTGCTGGATTAGCTGTAGGCCTCGCTTCTATCGGACCTGGTGTTGGTCAAGGCACTGCTGCGGGCCAAGCCGTAGAGGGTATTGCGAGACAACCAGAAGCAGAGGGTAAAATACGAGGTACCTTACTGTTAAGTTTAGCTTTTATGGAAGCTCTAACTATTTATGGACTAGTTGTAGCGTTAGCACTTCTATTTGCAAATCCCTTTGTTTGATCCCGTAATCGCTGAAAGATCTGTACCCCTTGTCATTATCGTTATTATTACCCTCTCCAAATAATTTCTTTGTTCAGTCGATCTTTTTAGGGAGGGGCTGATCCAAGGAATAAAGATCAGTTCTCTCCCTATACCTAGTTTAGCCGGAAATATTCCTGACTTTTGTGACAGGAAGTGGAACGAACAAAGTATTTTATACTACCCCTATAAACACGGGACCTGGGACTGAATAGGTCCCCCGAAATATCCCTATCTGGAACTGGAACAGGAGATAGAGTTGAGTGAGAGAAGAATTCTGTAAAACTTTAATAGCCCTATCTATAAGGGGAGAGCATATGATAAATGGGACTGATTTTTCCTTTTCCTTGGGTTATTGGCCTCCTGCTGGAGGTTTCGGGTTGAATACCAATATTTTAGGAACAAATCTAATAAATCTAAGCGTGGTGCTCGGTGTACTGATCTATTTCGGAAAGGGAGTGTGTGCGAGTTGTTTATTTGAATAATATGGTTGAATCCAACCAGCTGCACGATAGTAAAGTGCATGATCTCAACGAATTACTTCTAAATGGAGAATATGGAAGAACTATAGCATTTCGTAATTGATCGGGAAATGAACTTTTAGTTTCCACTAATCGATAAGAGAAGACATTGAAATGGTTAAAGCTAAACTGCTCGAAGTCCAAGCACAACTGGGTACTCTTTCCACCACTGTGTCAATATGAGATGGGTTAAAAAGGCATAGTTGGAGATTGATCCGATATATAACATTCATATCAATGGAATTATTTGATCCATCCACTGATGGAAATGGTCATAATCTCCTATCCAATTTTGGGTTAAATGCTGAACCGACAACCTACGCAGAAAAAAATGATTATTTGAAAAAAAGGAAAAAAGGAGAAATACGAATGAAAGAGGAAGGAAAAAAGAGAGAATAAGAAGAAAGAGAAGAAGGAAAAGGAAAGAACAACTTTGCCGACAATTGAAAATTCCTCTGGTCGGAGGAGCCCTCTAGATTCTATCTAAATTTTACAGAATATGAACGGAAAGGGCAGGCTCGGTAAAAAAAGGAGATCGATATGCCAGAACTGAGCGGGAGAGCCGAATGAATCGAAAGGTTCATGTTCGGTTTGGGAAGAGATCATGAATTCGTGAAATTCATGGATAGATGATCTACTTTCATTAAGTAATTTATTAGATGACCGTAAACAGAAAATATTGAGTACCATTCGTGATTCGGAAGAGCTATACAAGGGAGCTACCGATCAGCTCGAAAAAGCTCGGGCTCGCTTACGAGAAGTAGAAATGAGAGCGGATGAGATCCAGGTAAATGGATACTCTCAAATAGAACGAGAAAAAGAGGATCTGATCAATGCTGCTCATGAAAATTTGGAACGATTAGAGGATTCTAAAAACGAGACCGTTAACTTCGAACAACAAAGAGCAATTGACCAGGTCCGACAACAAATTTCTCGCCAAGCTTTACGAAGAGCTTTGGGAACTCTGAATAGTCGTTTGAATAACGAGTTACATTTACGTACGATCGATCATAATATCAGCATGCTTAGAGCCATGAAAAAACACAACTGATTAGCCTTTATTTTATAGGTCTCATTTTTCAGAAGATAATTAATAGACGCTAATGGTAACCATTCGACCCGACGAAATTAGTAGTATTATCCGTAAACAGATCAAGCAATATAACCAAGAAGTAGAAGTTGTTAATATTGGCATCGTACTTCAAGTAGGAGATGGTATTGCTCGTATCCATGGTCTTGATGAAGTAATGGCAGGTGAATTAGTGGAATTTGAGGATGGTACAGTAGGCATTGCTCTGAATCTAGAATCAAATAATGTTGGAGCTGTATTAATGGGTGATGGTTTGATGATACAAGAAGGCAGTTCCGTAAGAGCAACTGGAAAAATTGCTCAGATACCAGTAAGTGATGCTTATTCGGGTCGTGTTGTAAATGCTCTAGCTCAACCTATTGATGGCAGAGGTAAAATTACAGCTTCCGAATCTAGATCGATCGAATCTCCTGCTCCAGGTATTATTTCAAGACGTTCCGTATATGAACCTCTTCAAACGGGGCTTATTGCTATTGATTCCATGATCCCTATAGGGCGCGGTCAGCGAGAATTAATTATTGGAGACAGGCAGACAGGTAAAACAGCAGTAGCTACAGATACCATTATAAATCAAAAGGGCCAAGATGTAATATGTGTCTATGTAGCTATTGGTCAAAAGGCCTCTTCCGTGGCTCAGGTAGTTAATACATTCCAAGAACGTGGCGCAATGGAATACACCATTGTGGTGGCAGAAACTGCAGATTCTCCCGCTACATTACAATATCTCGCTCCTTATACAGGGGCAGCTCTAGCCGAATACTTCATGTATAATGAACAACATACTTTAATAATTTATGATGATCTTTCCAAACAGGCACGAGCTTATCGACAAATGTCTCTTCTATTGAGAAGACCACCTGGTCGGGAAGCTTATCCAGGAGATGTTTTCTATTTGCATTCTCGTCTTTTGGAAAGAGCAGCTAAATTAAGTTCTCAGTTAGGTGAAGGGAGCATGACTGCTTTACCGATAGTCGAAACCCAAGCAGGGGATGTTTCGGCTTATATTCCCACTAATGTAATTTCTATTACCGATGGACAAATATTCTTATCGGCTGATCTATTTAATGCCGGGATCAGACCCGCAATTAATGTGGGTATTTCTGTATCTAGAGTAGGATCCGCAGCTCAGATTAAAGCTATGAAACAAGTAGCTGGAAAATTGAAATTAGAGTTAGCTCAATTTGCAGAGTTAGAAGCCTTTGCACAATTCGCTTCTGATCTTGATAGAGCTACTCAAAATCAATTGGCAAGAGGTCAACGATTACGTGAGTTGCTCAAACAATCTCAATCAGCTCCCTTGACAGTGGAAGAACAAATAGCTACTATTTATGCTGGAGCAAATGGATATCTAGATATATTAGATATCGTACAGGTGAGAAAATTTCTCGTTCAGTTACGCGAGTATTTAATAACTAATAAACCTCAGTTTGGAGAAATTATACGCTCTACTAGGGCATTCACGGAACAAGCAGAAGCCCTTTTGAAAGAGGCTATTCAGGAACATATCGAACTTTTTTTACTTCGAGAACAGAAATGAATATTAGACATTTTAGTGGGGCCGTTCAGGGCAAGGAGAAGAGTTGAAGAACGTATTTCAGTACATTTCTGAGCGCAGCAATTGGAGCAATTGAGAAAGATTACGTCCAATAGGATTTGAACCTATACCGGAGGTTTAGAAGACCCCTGTCCTATCCATTAGACGATGGACGCTTTTTATTCTTCTCCTTTCTTTTTTTTTTTTTTTTTTTACCTTGTTTTTTCTTACCCGTAAGGGATACTTTATCGTGGACAAATTCATCCGTCCACGATGGGATTCTGTAAAGAATAGAGTATATGTCATATGGAAATGGAAAATTCATTTCGAATGAGAAATTGTCCACGGAAACAATTGATATATCTTGAATAAGTAATATGAGCGGGTAGCGGGAATCGAACCCGCATCGTTAGCTTGGAAGGCTAGGGGTTATAGTCGGCGTTAATTCCCAATCTTCAACACCTCTAATTCAGAACCGAACGTGAAAGTTTCGTTTCATTCGGCTCCTTCATGGGGGATAGAGTGAAAGGGATATGAAGAAGAGGAATACTTAGATCAAATCTTTAGGAAAAAAGATTGAATCCGGATCTTATTTCTGTTCCTCCTATCCTCTCTCTTTTATCCTCTCCTTTCCCATCAAATCTGAATTGTTCTATGAATTGAATCCATAACATCTATGTTAGTTCTCATACGTGAATGGACCTGAAATGTGAAATACCTACTCACTTCATAGATGATCCTTCTAGAAAGAGAAAATTGGAAAGCTTCAATATTTCAATAAAAAAATCTTTCTAGTTACCTCGTTCTCTATTTCTACTGGCTCCAATCTTCAGGAAAAGAGTTACCACCGAGCTCGAACAAAATGCCGGTGACCTCAGTAAACTAAAGTCATCGTTCTATAGCTATTTGGCTCCAACTTATTTTCCCTGTAAGTTGAAGATCTAGTTACGATGAAGAAAAGAGATATCTCTGGATTTCCATCCATGGATTTGTGACTGATCAAATTAAATAGATCGATCTAATCCCGAAAACATTCTGCTTCGCCGTCTTGGAATTGAAAGTGCGTTCTTTTCTCTCATTCCACCCGAATTACGAGAATGTATGCTATTCCTAGCCACGGCATTGATAGGAAAGGATTTGAACCCATCTAGAAATAAAGCTATCGATCGGAACATGGATCGAATTGAAAGATCCTTCAACTATTCAAGTTGGTAATGGAACGAATCACACTTTTACCACTAAACTATACCCGCCACAATTCAATTGTAACATACGGATCGATCTTTTGTCCAACGGGAAGGAGTTCTTAATCTCTAATGGAAGTCCCTATCATTCCATCCCTGGATCTCCACCCCCGGAGATTCAATACTTGATAAAATAGTATTTCATTCTCGGAGATGGCTTATTGTAATTACAAGTTACCTTTGCGAACTGCTAATAAGGCTATTACTAATGGACCTGATATGACTATCAGGGTCAGAACAGTAAGCTGTGCAAGAACCTCTAGATTCATTCTGTTTCAACCCCTTCGATTCTATCGAATTGATAAATGAATAAAATTTTGTCAAGATCAATCACTTTCCACAATCCTTTTTCTTCTTTCTATTTTCTCTCTCTTTCCATCTTTTTATTCTGGATCCCATGGGATCTGTTCAGTTAAAATCAGGAACATCCATAGCTATAGCCCCAAGCAGCGGAGATCGTTAAAATAAATAAAAGCCTACTCATGAGAGAGCCCATTCATGTACTAAAATATCCATAGAATTTGGAGAAAGCCCGATACTAGAAAAAAAAAAAAAAAAATGGACTAATCCGTTTAACTCTTCTATTTAAAGAATGATTGGAGAGGGAATGAAGAGATGACATCGATATCAGAGAGTCAAATTTCGATAGCTCTTATTGCTGCTTTGATAACAAGTATTTTAACTTTCAGACTAGGTGAAGCACTGTATCAATGATTCGTTCGATTCTTCTTACTTATAGATTCTTATTTATAGAAAAGAAGGGCCTGGCCAGCCAGATACTGGCCAGGACAGGTAAAGTGAAGAATCATTTCGGACGAAATGAACAAGACTATTTTCTCTTCGGAAATGTTGGTCCTTATCCGAAAAATTGCTATATCGATCATATTACTGATACAATTTGTACATACTTATATGGTATAGATCTTCACTCTAGTATCGTGCTAAGCACAAACTGCTTTTTCATAATTCGGAGAGATGGCTGAGCGGACCAAAGCGGTGGATTGCTAATCCATTGTACGAGCTATTCGTACCGAGGGTTCGAATCCCTCTCTCTCCGTTCAATAACTTGAGATTCATCCTACAAATCAGCAGATTCCGGATCTTCCTATGGAAGAGATAGATTTTCAATCTCTCCGGAAGAAGAAAAAGAATTATTCTTTACGTCCAGGATTACGTCCAGGATCGTTCGATAGAAATCCAAAAATAAAGAGAGAAACGAAAAATATCACTACTGTGTAAACGAACAACTTAAGAGTAAACATTACGTAATCTCCGGGATCATTATTAGAAGTGTAACAAAATAGATCGTCAATCTTCGTACCACATATTTATACTTTAATACTAAGGAATAATATTCTATTATGAATAACGGAATTGTTTGGATCTACAAGTCATGTGTGAAGATCAATTTGAAAGAAGATGGATAATTTCATTCCTTGTTCTTAAACTTTTTGTTCTTTCCTCTCTCTTCCCCACTTGGGATTGAATGGAAAGATAGGGATTTGAATCCTTATTTACCTAACTGTTTTTGGGTTGGAACAAATTCGGGACTGTTGCAATCAACCGCTCTGCCATTTATCCGAAGAGTTCTCAAGTAATAAAATAAATAGACTCAATTGTTCAACAGAGAAAAATTATGGAAAGAAATAGATTGTGAATTCTCATTCATACTCGTTCTATTCCATAGATGTAACGGATATTTCTCCAATGGGAATATGTCGTTTACATAAAGATAAAAAATAGCTCGAACCGGGCTTGCGATGAGATTTAAATCGACTAAGATGAATACAAGGGTTTCTAATTCAGAAAGATTTAGATCTGGTATCGTTGGGAGGGAACCAGAAGATAACCTCTGCCCCACAAAATGAGCAGAACAAAAGAGTGGGGGTGATAAAAGAACCTCTTAATCAATGATGGCAATCCAAGAATTTTTACTATATGGGAACTATTGAACCATGATTCGTTTTGAATCGAATGAATTTTTCATTTTTCTTTGTAAAGGATTGAAACTTTCGAATATTATCGGAAACTTACAGCAGCTTGCCAAACAAAGGCTAAGAGAAAAAAGAACACAGGGATAATTGGCATTACATCTACAACTGGATCAAAAATAGCATAAGCCTCGGGTAATTTGGCCAGAAATAGATCATTCAAATGAAGGGCATCATCTAGACAGATATTAGACATAGCTGGCATTTATATTCTCCGATTTATATTCTTTATATTCAAACATTATGTAATATGACGCCCCAAAAAGCATCTCGTCGATCAATTGAAGCTATTCGGCGAGTCTGATTATAGATCTTTCGGGTCGGAAGAGATCGTTTTTTACAAAATATTTTACCTGATTCGATAGATAATGACCAATGAAATAGATATTTTTTTTTTTTTTTTTTTTCTATTATGCTTAATCCTATCAATAACCTATTGGATCATTTTCCCGATTGATACGAACCTATTTTTATTTGATCCAAACACTCTGTTTAATAGGTTGACGAAATACTGAATATTAGTATTCACTAGCACATATACGAATGCGGAGCATCGGATGGAAATGGGGCGTGGCCAAGCGGTAAGGCAGCGGGTTTTGGTCCTGTTATTCGGAGGTTCGAATCCTTCCGTCCCAGACTCATTTTATTGAAACAAATATTGCTATCTCTTTGTCGAAAGAGAAAGGATAAGTAGAGAAATGGTAAATCCGATGAAATCGGATCTTCACTTTTGATTTCTCATCATTGCATATACGATACTTATAAAAAGGGAATGTGTCTCCCATGAGACAGACATGGCAAGGGATATCTCTGTGATGTAGGGTGGGAACACAGATCAATTTGAGAGAAAATCTGATCCATGAGATTAGCCTATTGGATGTATGCTGGTCCTGCTCATATTGGAACTTTACGAGTAGCTAGTTCTTTTAAAAATGTCCATGCCATTATGCATGCTCCTCTAGGAGATGATTATTTCAATGTAATGCGTTCTATGTTAGAACGCGAAAGAGATTTTGCTCCTGTAACTATTAGTATAGTAGATCGCCACGTACTAGCACGTGGATCTCGAGAAAAAGTTGTTGAGAATATTCTCCGAAAAGATAAAGAGGAACGTCCCGATCTGATCATATTGACGCCTACATGTACCTCTAGTATCTTGCAAGAGGATTTGCAAAACTTCGCGAACAAAGCATCCAGAATTTCTGATTCCGACGTAATTTTTGCAAATATAGATCATTATCGAGTGAACGAACTTCAGGCGGCAGATAGAACTTTGGAACAAGTGGTTAAATATTATTTGGATAGATCTCACGGACAAGAAACATTGGATCAATCCGTAACAGATGTACCTTCTGCAAATATAATTGGGATTCTCACATTGGGCTTTCACAATCAACATGATTGCCGTGAATTGAGACGTTTATTAAGAGATCTGGACATCAAGATTAATCAAGTGATTCCTGAAGGAGGATCTGTAAAAGACCTTATAAATCTACCAAGAGCTTGGTTCAATTTAGTTCCTTATCGTGAAGTGGGCTTAATGACAGCGATGTATCTGGAGAATGAATTCGGAATGCCTTATGTATCCACAACTCCCATGGGAGCTGTAGATATGGCCGAATGCATCCAACAGATCCATAGAAATGTTAATACCTTGGCTCCCATTTCATCGAATAAAAAGGTTGATTACGAACCCTACATTGATGGACAAACCCGATTTGTTTCCCGAGCTGCTCGGTTCTCGAGATCTATCGATTGTCAGAATTTGACGGGGAAAGAAACAGTCGTTTTCGGCGATGCAACCCATGCTGCTTCAATTACTAAGATATCTATTCGAGAGATGGGAATTCGTGTGAGTTGTACAGGTACTTATTGTAAACATGATGCAGAATGGTTCAAAGAGCAAATTCAAGATTTCTGTGATAAAATACTCATCACAGATGATCATACTGAAGTGGGAGATATGATCGCTCGTGTAGAACCATCTGCAATATTTGGTACTCAAATGGAACGTCATATTGGTAAACGTCTCGATATTCCTTGTGGAGTTATTTCTTCACCAGTTCATATCCAAAGTTTTCCTTTGGGGTATCGGCCCTTTCTGGGTTACGAAGGTACTAATCAAATAGCTGATCCAGTTTATAACTCATTCGCCCTGGGTATGGAAGATCATCTTCTAGATATTTTTGGTGGTCATGATACTAAGGAAATAATGACTAGATCACTATCCACGGGTATAGGCCTGATTTGGGATCCTGAAAGTCGACGAGAACTAAGTAAAATTCCCCACTTTGTTAGGAACAAAGTCGAAAGAAATATCGAGAAATTCGCACAACAAAAGGGCATTGTGAACATTACTACCGAAGTAATCTATGCAGCCAGAGAAGTGTTAGGTATCTAGCTAGGATGATTAATTTATGTCATTCCGTAAATCTATTCCATTTGTACTTGTATAAGAAATTTCTTCTATTTATCCAATAGGAGTGAATCGAATTCGATCCCTGTTCCTATCGTATCAATTTCATTAATGACTATTCATAATTATATATGAATTTTTAGATCAGGAATCTTATGGTAAAACTTCGTTTAAAACGATGTGGTAGAAAGCAACGTGCGACTTGAACGACATGATCGGTTCCGTGGATTAAGATATCCACCATTTCATATCCGAATGGAGATGCTCGTAGTTCAACATTTTTTCATTTTATTCCTGCTTTTCTTTGGGAGAAAAAAAAAAAAAAAAAAAAAAATAGGGGAAAGAAAAGGAAAATATAAATATTACATGACGGAGCTTGAGCAGTAAGTATTAATTCATTCATTGATCAGGGGACAGAATCTAAGGTCAGTGTAGATAAATGAGCTATAACGACTTTGTAAGTCCACATTGATTTACGAAATCAGAATGGTTGAATCGGAACAGGTAAACAATTACCGATTATGATGGGTAGGAATATTTCAATAAGAAATAGATTCGATCATATAAGGATCAATCATTCATATGATTGCTCAACGTGGACAAATAGCAAAATGTACGTTGCTGTCATTCTAAAAAGATTGGAGACCACCGAAGCAAGATAAGGCTCAGACCTAATGATTAAAAGATGATCGATCTCAGAACAAGAAAATCCTATTTTATGATTGTTCAAACGATTCGATAAAAATGAGAGATCGAGATAGATTAAACATGAAAAAAAAAAAATAGGGGAAAGACGGCTCAAAAAGTGGAGGAATAGGATTTTATGATGGTTGAGCATTACCTAAGCATACTTGAGCTATGAGTATGAATTATTTATTTTTTTTTTTTTTTTTTTCCTTTTTGAGAAGGAAAAGTACTAAGTTCATATAGCCTATCTATCTATATAGATAGATAGACATAGATCTATAGTAGAAAGATATATGAATCTTATCAAAATTCTTATTGCTCGAGCCGTATGAGGAAAAAGCTTCATATACGTTTTCCAGGGGGGGGGGATTATAGCCTACCTATCCCAATTAGCTACTTATCGAATTGTTGCAATTAACGTTGAATCTCGAAGAGAAGGAAAAGCTCTTCAGGAAGTGGGTTTTTACGATCCAATGAAGGATCAAACTTATTCAAATGTTCCTGCTATTCTACATTTTCTTGAGAAAGGGGCTCAACCTACAGAAACCGTTCATGATATTTCGGAGAAGGCAGGGATATTTCAAAAATTTCAGACCAATCTTTAGGGAAAGGAATGGATCCAATATTTAGCTTTGTGCAATTGTTTTTTCACCATCCATTTCTATTTTTTGTATTATATATTCATTTAGTCATTCCTGTTCCCATGCGATCTTATATGAAGATGACGAATATGAAAATCTTTTTATCTAGATGGATGAAAGATTGAGTTGATAGAGAGAATAATTAGATCGATAAAATGAGGAGCTTCCAAAATTTTAATTTTGGAGCTCCTTATTCTGTACAAATTTTCATAATGAACGGGACGGTCTAATTCGTTGTCCTTATTGTGAATAAGCCCAAGCCAAGATCTCTTCTCAATGCGCCCGTCCTGCTAATTCAACAATTAATTTCTCTACAACATTCCGGGATTGACAATGAGATATTGTGCCGATATAATCCGTTCATATGGAAATATAGATCCTTCCTTCTTGGGTTCACCAGTTCGTTAATGGTTCTTCCAAATTTTAATGATGATTTGGTCGACGGATCAAAAATAACCCCATTTGGATAAATGGCTTGATCCGTAAATGGTAGATAAAAATCTACGTATATATAGATACATATGAATGAACGAGTTAATCATTAACCTAGACATTCACACAGGTTTTTGTTTCCCTCATTCAACGATTATTCAATTTATTTTCTTTCGTATTTGATATTTGAGAACTTCGTATTTATTTTATAACTCCGTATTCGACTTCGATCACATCTATATCCTAATATGGGTTGCTAACTCAATGGCAGAGTACTCGGCTTTTAAGTGCGACTAATATCTTTTACACATTTATATGGAGTAACAAATTCGTCCATACTTTCGGTAAAGTTGTGAGACTATGACTGATCCTGGAAGGGAAATGAATGGAAAAAACAGCATGTCGTTCAAATAAATGATCTTGATGAGACTTGATCTGATCGTATCCGATCAGAACCAAATCTCATCCAAGGAATCAAATGGATGGGAAACGTATATCATATGCATAGATGGATGTGTGATATGCTCATCCATTTCAATGTGATAATTGTGAAATAGGATTGAATCAATTCGCGGTTAAGTCAGGTGAGTCAATGGATAGAGCTAAATGGCCTAAATCATAGGGAAAACCAGAGGAACGAGCTTCTGTTCTTCATTTAGATGAGGAATCCCCTTTACTGATCAGGAGTTAAGAGCATATCAGTGTCCATCTATATGGGGGAGGTTTTTCTTATGAATACGATTAGGGATTTATCCGCCCAGAATGAGTCCTAAGTACTCGAGTACGAATGTGTAGGAGAAATGGTATACTGACCATGTCAATTCATTCCAAAGTCAGGAGAGCGATCAGGTCGCTAAGAGAAAGGATTTTCATTATCTCTCATGTGAGATTTTTAGATAGAAGATCCATTGAATAGGATCTCTATCTCTCAGATGGATCATTATCTATCTTGTCTTGACCGGATGGATCGCACTATGTATTATTTTGTAACCCAAGAGGTCACTCTCATGAGGGCCATAGCCGAGGTTTTATTGAAAATGGATAAGTTTCGAAGAAATGGAAAGGAAGATACATTCCGGCAGCGGCGTTTTCTATATCCACTCCTTTTTCAAGAAAATCTTTACGCAATTGCTTATGATCATTATTTAAGTAGATCAAGTTCCTTCGAATCGATGGAAAATTCAAGTTACAATGATCGATTCAGTTTCCTAACTGTAAAACGTTTAATTAGTCGGATACGTCAACAGAATGGTTCAATTGTTTCATTTGGAAATTACAACCAAAATAAATTAGTTGGTCACAACAGGAATTTCTATTCCGAATTGGTACTAGAAGGTTTGACAGTGGTTCTAGAAGTTACCTTCTCAATCCAATCGAAACATTATCTAGAAGGAATGAATGAATGGAATAGTTTCCGGTCCATCCATTCCATATTCCCTTTTATGGAAGACAAAATTCCACATTCCAATTTTCTCTTAGATATACGAATACCCCACTCTACTCATCCGGAAATTTTGGTTCGAACTTTTCGTTACTGGATCCAAGATGCTCCTTCTTTACACTCATTACGATCTGTTCTCCACGAACATCGAAATCTTATTCTTTCGGAGAATTTGGATCAATTGATTCTCATCGCTTCGAAAGAAAAGACAAGGTTATCCCTGTTCCTGTGGAATTATTATGTCTATGAATGTGAATCTCTTTTAGTTCCCCTTTGGAAACGATTTTCTTATTCACGATCATTGTCCTATGGAGCTTTTCTAGAGCGAACTACTTTTTATAGAAAGATCGAGCATATTGTCATATTTTCTCATAAATCTATTAAAGATTTGAAAAAAAGTATCTGGTTTTTGAAGGATCCTTCCATTCATTATGTGAAAGATAGAGAAAGATTTCTTATAGCTCTGAGGGGTACTTACCTTCTAGTGAAAAAATGGAGATATCATCTTACAAATTTTTGGCAGTGTCATTTTCATCTCCGGTCCCAACCATATCGGATATCTATCGATGAATTATCCAAGAATTGTTTTTCTTTCCTGGGCTATTTATTTAGCGTCCAAATGAAGACTTTCGTGGTTAAGATAAAAATGCTGGATGATTCATTCATTACCGATCCCATTACCAAGGAATTCGATCCAATAGCTCCAACTACGCTTTTGATTGGATATTTAGCTAAAGAAAGGTTTTGTGATATCTCAGGGCGCCCAACTGGTAGATTGGCCTGGACTGGTCTAACAGATGACAATATCCTCCATCGATTTGATCGAATTTGGAGAAACATCTTACATTATTACAGTGGATCCTCAAAGAAAGATGGTTTATATCGTATGAAGTATATACTTCGACTTCCATGTGCTAAAACTTTAGCCTGTAAACATAAAAGTGCGATACGCGTAGTTCGGGAAAGATTCGGTTCAGAACTATTCACGAAATCATCTCCAAAAGAACGAGAATTGATATCTTTGTCTTTCTCAAAGACCCGTTCACAGAGAGAACGAATTTGGCATTCAGATATTCTCCAAAGAAATCCTTTTTGTTAATTCCTGGCGGAATAAACAAAATCTACAAGTAGAAACCCCATTCGACCGATGAAATGTTCATTGAGCAATTGCCAGAATAGAATCGATCCACAATCTATTTTTTTTTTTTTTTCGGGAATTAAGATGATTACGAAATATATACATAGAGAAAGCCGTGTGCAATTAAAATTGCAAGCACGGTTTGGGGAGAGATTTTTTCCTCCTATTGAAGGAGGAGATCATCCACTCCATCCGACGAGTTCCGGGTTCGAGTCCCGGGCAACCCAGATGGATCGGATCCAATTCCCATAGGTATCTCTAGCTACTTTTTCCTTGGATCCAATCGAATTGATCTTCATATTCTTATTCACGAGAAATAAAATCTCACACCGAATTCATCTCAAGGGTTCATTCCATTTCTAAATTGCATTGCACTTTACCGCAGTGAATAATTTATTATTAATGGATTATTTTCATTCCAATCTACTATTTATGAAATTGTAAATAAGGAATGTGACGAAATAGATAATATGTATATATATATATATATACGAAATCTATGGCATCTATGAGGTACATAAATTGAAAATTTCAGATAGATCAATATCTCTTTTAATATTCCCTTATTTGTAAATTACTATACTGAATTGATCTAGAACCTCGGTTGACATAGATATATGAGTCATACTATACTGTTAAATAACAAGCTTCATATGTATGCTTGGGAGCTTCTGATAATTCCATAAACCGAGTTTAACCAACCATGACTGCAATTTTAGAAAGACGCGAAAGCGCAAGCCTATGGGGTCGCTTCTGCGACTGGATTACTAGCACTGAAAACCGTCTTTACATCGGATGGTTCGGTGTTTTGATGATCCCTACCCTATTGACCGCAACTTCTGTATTCATCATCGCTTTCATCGCGGCTCCCCCAGTAGATATTGATGGTATTCGTGAGCCTGTTTCCGGTTCTCTTCTTTATGGAAATAATATTATCTCCGGTGCTATTATTCCCACCTCTGCGGCTATTGGTTTACACCTTTATCCTATTTGGGAAGCAGCTTCCGTCGATGAATGGCTATACAACGGTGGTCCCTACGAGCTAATTGTTCTGCATTTCTTACTTGGTGTAGCTTGCTACATGGGTCGTGAGTGGGAACTTAGCTTCCGTCTAGGTATGCGCCCTTGGATTGCTGTTGCATATTCAGCTCCTGTCGCAGCTGCTGCTGCTGTTTTCTTGATCTACCCCATTGGTCAAGGGAGCTTCTCCGACGGTATGCCTCTAGGAATATCTGGTACTTTCAACTTCATGATCGTATTCCAGGCTGAGCACAACATTCTTATGCATCCATTCCACATGTTAGGTGTAGCTGGCGTATTCGGCGGCTCTCTATTCAGTGCTATGCATGGTTCTTTGGTAACCTCCAGTTTGATCAGGGAAACTACCGAGAATGAGTCTGCTAATGCGGGTTACAAATTTGGTCAAGAGGGAGAAACCTACAATATCGTAGCTGCTCATGGTTATTTTGGCCGATTGATCTTCCAATATGCTAGTTTTAACAACTCTCGCTCTTTACATTTCTTCTTAGCTGTTTGGCCCGTAGTAGGTATCTGGTTTACTGCTCTGGGTATTAGCACTATGGCTTTCAACTTAAATGGATTCAATTTCAATCAATCTGTAGTTGACGGTCAAGGTCGTGTAATTAACACTTGGGCTGATATCATCAATCGCGCGAATCTTGGTATGGAAGTTATGCACGAACGTAACGCTCACAATTTCCCTCTAGATTTGGCCGCTGCCGAAGTGACCTTTATAGATGGATAA